ATCGATCTCATAAGTATGATACCAAATCCCATCAACCGAATCACTTTTTCGAGAAATACGAGACATCTCAGTCATACAAGTAAAGAGATTTATTCATTGATAAGAAAAAGAAAAAACGTGAACGGTCCTTGGATTTATGATAAAATAGAATCCGTGTTCGCGAACAGTGATTCGGTTGATGATAAAGAAAGAGAATTCTTGGTTCAGTTCGTCAACTTAACGACAGAAAAAAGGATTGATCAAATTCTATTGAGTCTGACTCATAGTGATCATTTATCAAAGAATGACTCTGGTTTTCAAATGTTTGAAGGGCCAGGAGCAATTTACTTACGATACTTAGTTGACATTCATAACAAGTATCTACTGAATTATGAATTCAATACACCTTGTTTAGCAGAAAGGCGGATATTCCTTGCTCATTATCAGACAATAACTTATTCACAAACCTTGTGTGGGGCGAATAGTTTTCATTTCCGAAAACCCTTTTCGTTCCGCTTAGTCCTATCCCCTTCTAGGGGTATTTTAGTGATAGGTTCTATAGGAACTGGACGATCCTATTTGGTCAAATACCTAGCGAAAAACTCCTATGTTCCTTTCATTACAGTAGTTCTGAACAAGTTCTGGAATAACGAGCCTAAGGATTTTCTTAGTGATGAGTTTCAAGATGAGTTTCAAGATGAGGAAGAGGAAGAGGAAGAGAAAAAGGAAGAGGAAGAGAAAAAGGATGAGGATGAGGATATTGATGTGAGTGACGATATTGATGTGAGTGACGAGATCGACCGTGACCTTGATTGGGAGCTGGACCTTCTAACGGAAATGAATGTGTTTCTGTATAGGGTACCGCCGGCACAAACCCAATTGTTTTCTCTCATCGTTCAATTCGACTTAGCAAAAGCAATGTCTCCTTGCATAATATGGATTCCAAACATTCATGATCTGAAGGGGAAGGAGTCGCACTACTTATCCCTCGGTCTATTAGTGAACTATCTCTCCAGGGATTGTGAAAGATGTTCCACTGGAAATAGTCTTGTTATTGCTTCGACTCATCTTCCCCAAAAAGTGGATCCCTTTCTAATAGCTGGGGATAAATTAAATACATGCATTAAGATACGAAGGCTTAGTATTCCAGAACAACGAAAGCACTTTTTCACTCTTTCATATAGTAGGGGATTTCACTTGGAAAAGAAAATGTTCCATACTAATGGATTCGGGCCCATACCCATGGGTTTCAATGTACCAGATCTTGTAGCACTTACCAATGAAGCCCTGTCGATTAGTATTACACAGAAGAAATCCATTCTAGACACTAATATAATTAGATCTGCTCTTCATAGACAAACTTGGGATTTGCGAGCCCGTGGAAGATCGGTTGAGGAACATGGGATCCTTTTCTATCAGATAGGAAGGGCTGTTGCACAAAATGGATTTCTAAGTAATTGCCCCATAGATCCTATATCTATCTATATGAAGAAGAAATTATGTAACGAAGGGGATTCTTATTTGTACAAATGGTACTTCGAACTTGGAACGAGCATGAAGAAATTAACGATACTTCTTTATCTTTTGAGTTGTTCTGCCGGATCGGTTGCTCAAGACCTTTGGTCCGGACCCGATGAAAAAAATGAGATTACTTATTATGGACTTGTTGAGAATGATTCTGATCTAGTTCATGGCCTAGTAGAAATAGAAGGCGCTCTGTTGGCATCCTCACGGACAGAACAAGATTGGAGTCAGTTTGATAATGATCAGGTGAAATTTCTTCTTCGGCCCAAACCAAAGAGTCCCTTCGATATGATACAAAAAGGATTTTGTTCTATCCTTGATCAGAAATTGCTCTATGATCCGAAATTGCTCTATGGAAAATACGAATTGGAGTTTGACAAAGACGGAGGGGGTTTATTCAATGACATAGTTTTGGCTCCTAGAATATGGCGCCCTTGGGTCTTTCTATTTGATTGTTTCGTAAACCCCCCTGAATGGAATGAAGTGGGAGAATTAGGATTCCCCTCTTGGGCCGGGTCATTTTGGGGCAAGCGGGTCCTTTATGAGGAAGAGGATAAGTTTCAAGATGAGGAAGAGGAAGAGGAAGAGGATGAGTTTCAAGATGAGGAAGAGGAAGAGGAAGAGGATGAGTTTCAAGATGAGGAAGAGGATGAGGAAGAGGAAGAGGATGAGGATGAGTTTCAAGATGAGTTTCAAGATGAGGAAGAGTTTCAAGCGAACGATTCGGAGTTCTTGCAGAGTGGTAGAGCCATGCAGTACCAGATACGACTTAGATGTTCTACAGAACAAGGCTTTTTTCAAATAAACCAATTCATTTGGGACCCTGGGGATATACTCTTTTTACTATTCAAAGATCGGTCCTCTGTCTCTGTGTTTTCACATCGAGAATTCTTTGCAGATGACGAGATGTCAAAGAGCTTTCTTCTTACTTCCCAAGTCCAACAGGATACTATTAAATCTATGTCTAAATACTGGTTTATCGAGAATAAGCAAGAAA